TCCATTGTCAGATTTAATTGGAGGAATTCAGTATGTAACTCTGAGTGATGATGAAGCAAAACGTCGAGGTACTCAAAAAAGTATTTTAGAGCGAAAAGCTTATCCTGCTTTTCAAATTGTAATCGAAATTAATGATTCAAATTCATGGACAATTCATGAGAATGTAAAAGATTCAATTGATTCATTACTGAAAGGAAATTTTACAATAACTCAAATTCGACATTTATCTAGTAATTCGAGAACGAATATAAAGTATAAAAATTGTCAAACGAATTCTCTTTCATTAATAAAGCAATTAGGGACTATTAAAAATCCTATTTTTTGCAAAAATGATAATTGGATTAGTCTAAATAAAAGTCGATCGATTCAATCGAAAAATTTAAAGTCAAAAAGATTAGTCGTTTATTTATATTCATTATCAAATAACCTTGTTCGAGAAGTTATCAATAAAATGCCGCTTGAATTTATTATAACAAAAGAACTTCAACATGCTAGTATAATTCTTGGTTCACGCGTTCATCTTAGTAGAAACAACAAACTAAGAATGTTAGCTAAGAAAAATAATATTTTAATCTACTCGATTGAACCAAATAACTTACTTTCTATCCTGAAACTCCTAGTTTAACCTACATAAAATTTTACTAGGAGTTAATTATTATTAAAAAATTATAGTGGCGTTTATATCATATCAGTCTTTTCTTCAAATCATTAAAAATCTTAGTGTGTGATACTATACATCATTGTAATATTTCCGTATTACAATTAATTAGCTGTTTTAAAAAAAATGTGATCCAACTTTTAAAAACTTAGTTATTCTTTAATCTAAACTTTAATTTTTTTTAATCTAATTTCAACTGTATATCCCCAGTTCTCTAAAAAAAGTAATAGCGTTTTGTGTGTTCTTTAATTCGATCTTAGGCTTTTTAGCTAAACATATATCTATGTATAAATTGTTTATCAACCACAAAAACCAAAATATTATTAAATGTTAAAATAAAAATTAGTAATAAAGTTTTTTTACTCAACATAGTATTAACTTTTTTATTGGTCTTTTTAGCTTTTTCCAGTAATTTGCTTTTTCTATTTCGCATTTTAAAGCCACACATAATTAATATATTAATTTATTCAGCTCTAGCTCTTGCAAAAACCTCTAATATTCTATATCATGATGATAGTCTTCAGACAAGTCAATGATGAAAGGACTAAAGGACTAAATTATATAATTAAGTAGTCTTATAACGGGATATAGCTCAGCTTGGTAGAGTACCTGCTTTGGGAGCAGGGTGTCGTAGGTTCAAATCCTACTATCCCGATTTGACTACTTAACCTTAGATATATAATTCTTTTGTTATTGAAGACAGTTTCTTTTTAAAATCGAAAATTTAAAAAATTTAAACTATGGAAATTTCCTCTCGAAAAAATAAATTTTTAAAGGAGGGACTATGAGTCTTGAATCTTTAGGAATCAATTTACGAATTAAATTAGTCTTAGCGACATCATGGTTCATTGAGAATACGGCAAAACTTTTAGGTTATCCTAAAACAAGTCAAGGAATGCCAATTGTTAATGATCCAAATGCAATCTATGGCTTACCACTTCATCAACCAAGGGTTCCACCATCCCCGGATCCTACTAATATGTTAGAAGCTATATTTGGTAATGTTCCAAAATCATCAGCAATTGATAAATTTTATTATGAAAGTGCTAGAGATGGTTATTACAATTTTTATATCGAACACTATAAGAATGTAATTTTTTTACCGGATTGGTTATCAAAATGGATTCAACTTCATTTTACGATTGGT